ATACAGATCAAATCTTTAGTTTTGAAGACTAAAAGTTTAAAAATTTAACCTAAAACTGCAAAAAATACACATATCATTCCCATAACATTTAACACTAAAAATCATCACCAACAAACCCAAAATACTAGAAATCACACCTATACACATAAAATAAAAAAACATCATTTCAGAAACTCCTATAGAAAAAAAATAAAATAAACTTATTATCATAAACTCCAAAGCAATCAAAATAAAAATAAAACGCTGCCACTTAATCAATAAATAAAAAAATCTAATAAATAAAAAAACAATTACAACTTACGCAACGCCCCTACAAAACCCAAAAAATAACTAACAAAATTCATAAAAAACAATAAAAAAACAACTAAACAAACAAAAAAAAATCAATTAACATCATAATAAAAATTATTCAAACTAACAAAAGACCTATAAAAATAACCACCACCAGTAAAAACAACCAAAGTTAATAAAACCAAAAACCAACTACCGCCAATACGCAATTCCAAAAAACTAGAAAATCCAGAAAAATAAACCAAAATAACAAAAACTCCACTCAAAAAAAGCAAACAAACAAAATAAGAATATCAGCTAACAACCAAAAAAGACAACAAAGGCATAAACATTAACATAGTCAACACCAACAACAAACTACTCTTTATAGGATTAACATTTAAATAACTTAAAACACAACTAACCAAAGATAACAAAAAAAATAAACTAAAAAAAAGATTTTCTAACCTTTCCTATGTAAAAGAAATATTCACATTTAAACTAAAAATCTCAGTAAATAAATCTTAATAACCCAAATACTATATTTTAAAAATTAAACTAACTACTGTAGAACCAAAAATCCCGTATATGCAACATACAAATTTTAAATTAAACTAAAGTCCCCTTAAAACATAAAAAATAAAAAAAATAAAACCAAAACCAAAGAATTAAAATACAAATTACTCAACAACATCAAAAAACCAGAACCCTTAACAAAAAAAAAATCATAGCCCTTATTATTTAGCCCCCCCAAAAACATATCAAAAAACTTAAAATTATTCAAAAAATAAACAAAAACCTTAGCATAATAATCAACCAAAAACTTATAAACCACTTCTTTCAACAAAAACTTCACCACAAAGTAAACAAAAACAACAATTATCAAAACAAAAATCAAAGGAACAAAAAAATCAAAATATAAATACATCCTAGGCACCTGTATCAAGTTAGAACTCAACCATCACAAAAAAAAAATAGACATAAACACCAGCAACAAACTCAAAAATCTCATCAAAAAACTACTAGAAGCCACAAAAACAGACTTACCAAAACTAATAAAAAACCCTTTCCACAAACGATAACTATAACAAAAAGTTAAAAAAACAGAAAAAAAAAACATCAAAGACAATAAAAACCAAAAATTATTAAAATAAAAAAATTCCAAAATAAAATCCTTACTCACGGCCCCACTAGAAAATAACAAACCACATAGACAAAATAAAGTTACCAACAACGGCAACTGAATACAATAGGGAACATTACCCAAATTACTATAATTACGACCATCTTGTTGACCAAAACTATTATGAATCAAAAAACCAACCGGTATAAACAAACAACTCTTAAAAAAAGCATGACTTACCATATGAACCAAAGAAACAAATCTCAACCCCAACCCAACAGTCAAAACACAAAACCCCATTTGCGACAAAGTCCTCAAAGCAACTACCTTTTTCATATCCTCCTCCAACAAAGCCCTAACACTAGAAAAAAATATAGTAAACAAACCTACCAACAACAAAAAAATAGACAAATCTATACTTAAAACCAAATTCTTAAAATTCATAATCAAAATCAAACCAGCAGTAACCAAAGTACTCCTATGCACCAAAGAACTAACCGGAGTTGGAGCACTCATAGCTTTAGGCAACCATCTCCTAAAAGGAAACTGAGCACTCTTAGTAAAAGCTGCTAACAACAAAAACAAACTACTCAAAAAAATAAAAACAGAAATCCCAAAAAAATACCAACCACTAAAAACTACACCAGAAAAAAAAATAAATAAAAAAAAATCACCAATACGATTAGTTAAAACAGTATTCATAGCACCACTACAACTATCTCAATTATTATAAAATAAAACCAAAAAAAAACTAGAAATACCCAAAACATCTCAACTCAATAACATACTAAACCTACCAGTACTAAACATCAAACTAAACATACTACCAACAAAAACTAACAAGACAAAATAATAATAATTAAAATTCAACTCACCATCAAGATAATAAGAACTAAAAACCAGAACACTTAAAGTAACAAATAACAAAGCCAAAGAAAACAACAAATTATCATAAACTAAAGAAACCTTATAAGAAACAAACCCTCATTCCAAAAAATAAAAAGTCAAATTCAAAAAAGGCAAAAAATAAATCAAAAAAAAACTCAACAAAGAAAACAAAATCAAAAAAACTAAAATTCTTATTACAACATCCAAACCAACTTACCATACCATCATTCCATATAAAAACCACCAAAAACAAAAAACATAAACAACAAAAACCTAATAAAAGAAGAAACATCAGAAACCAAAACCCCCAACAACATAACAACCTCCAAATCAAAAATCACAAACATCAATATCATAACAAAAAAATGAATACTAAAAGAACTCTGAATTAAACCAACACTACTAAAACCACTCTCAAAAGTACTAACCTTACAATAACTCAAATCCTTAACACTCAAAAAAAAATTCAACAAATAAAAGACCAAACACAAAAAAAGCAAAAATACACCAACAACCAACAACACTCACAATAAAAAAAAATTTAAAATCCTAAAAACGTTCCTTTCGTACTAATCACACAAAAAAAAAGTAATCCTCAAGATAATCAATTCTATCTCACGATGAATTAAACTAATATCACGTTTAGTTTATTAAAAGAAGAACAGTCTCAAAAAACAAATTTACTACTTCTTCGCCCAACTAAAATACAACATCGATGTAAAATCCTTTTTTCTATAACATCTAGAAAAAACGTAAATTTCTGTTAACTCCGGAGTAACTCATTAAAATAAAAATAGTAAAAACAAAACTACATACTCATTTGCCCTAAAAAACCCAACTCACCACTTCAACAAAAATAGCGAATCAACAGAATTTCCGAAGACTTATCTTTGCAAAATTACTTATATTAATTATTAAATATAAAAATAATTCAGAAAAAAAGAAGAATAAAAACAACCAATACCTCCATTCATACTCGAATCCAATAAAAACACAAATCATTTTGCTACTTTTATGCCCTCACGCTAAGGCTGCCATTTAAAAAATCATAGAGCAGAAGACAATTCTATATAAAAACATAAGTCTTTAAAAAACATTTGATTGCACCTCAAGTTATCAAAACCAAATTTAAACAAACAAAAAAATAAAAAACACTTACTAAAACAAAGATTCTCAAAATATTAAAAAATTAATATCAAAAATACAACAACACACAAAAAACAAAAGGACAAGTCATAACACCACAAAAAATAAAACTTCAAATCATACATTCCCAAAAATAAAAAACAAACAAAAAAATTTCTAAAAAAACAAAAAACACAGATATAATAGAGATCGACATATCAAAACAAAAAAAACTAATATTCATTATACAACAATGAAAACAAATTTTCCTTAACTCTCCACTTCTATTTAACATAACAATATAATAATCCTTTAATGATATGCAACACCAATTAAAAACCAATTAAAACAAAAAGCCCCAAAATCTTTTGAACCACATACAAAAATTTTTACATTAAACTACAAGGCTCACCCTAATCCAACATACCGACACATCAAGAACCAAAATTATCCAACAAAGTTACCTCCAAAACAATAGGCATAAAACTATGATTAGCCCCACAAATTTCAGAACACTGACCATAAAAAACCCCAAGAACAGAAAAATTATAAGTCAAAGTAGTCAAAATACCACTCATAGCATCCAACTTAATTGACATAGAAGGAACAGCTCAAGAATGAATAACATCACCAGAAGTAATACAAAAACGAATATTAGTATCCCTAGGCAAAACACAACGATTATCCACCTCCAACAAACGAGGCTCCCCTAAATTCAACTGATCCAAAGACTTCATATAAGAATCAAATTCCAAACCAGGAATATCACTATACTCATAACTCCAATACCACTGATGTCCAACAACTTTTACAGTTAAATTACTATCCAAATTCATCAAACCATAATAATACAACAAGCTCAAAGAAGGAACCATCTGTATTAACAAAATCAAAGTCGGCAAAACACTACAAAAAAACTCACCAGTTTGATACTCAATCTTCTTACTCTTAAAATAAAAAACATTTACAATCAAATAAAAAAACATTACACTAACAAACAACAAAACACCAAAAAGCAAACTACAATTAAAATTATGAAACCAATCCATATAACTAGAAAAAAGACTACTAGAAAAATTCAAACCCAAAAACTGAAAAAAATTATTCAATAACTCTTAAAACCCTCTAATTGGAAATTAGAAATACAACATTATACTAAAAAGTCAACAAGAGAATCACCCACCTAGAGGTTATGAACCTCTCAGACTAAACTTATCCTATCTTATTATCCACTCAAAGAGATTGCTTTTATAATCTAAAACTCAATATAAGTCACAAAGACAATAATGAGTTTTTGAATAAAAGCAAATATTAAACAGACCCCTCCAATTTTCAAAACCCCGGGTACTCTACCCTTAAGGCTCCCCCTTAAAGGGAACTTTTATAAAAATAAAAACCTACAATAAAATACTACACCAAACAATATTATATATCATTACTACCAAAGGAATACTAAAGCCAACATTCATATAAACAACATCAACATAAGACTTTCCCATAACAGCATTAGTCAAGAAATAAATAGAATAATAAAAACTCAAAAAAAAATACAAAAAAATCAATCAAAAACCACCTTTAACAAAATGCATAAAAACCCTAATAGTAATAAATTCAGTTAAAAAAGAAAGAGATGGGGGAACACCACTATTAGCCATAAACACCACTCTAAATAAAATACCCAAAAAAATACTAGAAGAAAAAAAACCATTTATATAATAAATCAGACGACTACCAGAAACATGAAAAAACTCTCCCACTATATAAAATATCAAAGTAGAAACATAGCCATGAGACAACATCATCATAAAACCACTAACTTTACTTCTACTCCACAAAAAAACCAAAGACAACAATAAAAATCTCATATGAGTAATAGAAGAATAGGCAGCCAAAGACTTGGCATCACTTTGAAAAATACACCTAAAAGAAGCCATCAACATACCAATAACACCTAAAAATCACCAAAAATTAATATGAACAAAATAAAAACACTTCATAATACGTAAAAAACCAGCAGTACCCAACTTTAATAATAAACCAGCCAATAACATCCTAGCCGTAGTAGGAGCCTCAACATGAGCCTTAGGCAATCACAAATGTAGAAAAAACACCGGAAACTTCATCATAAAACTCAATCTAAGAATAAATAATATCTCCCAAGAAAAAACAAAATCAAAATAAACAAAATTAACAAAAAACAATCTTTTAAAATAGATAAACAAAAATGGAAAAGAACACAAAGCAGCATAAAAAAGTAAATAATAAGCAGAATTAACCTTCTCAATCTGAGAACCATAACCTAAAATTATTACAATAATAGGAAAAATAGATAACTCAAAAAACATATATAACATCAATATACTACCCGGTACAAAGAAAAAAAAACAAATCACCACTAAAATACTAGATAAAAAACGCAAAACCTTATTCTTCTCTGAAATCATAACAACACCCAAAATAAAAAGACTCATAATAATTAATATAATATAAGTATAACTATCACCAACAAAAAAAACACCACCTCAACAAAAAGAACTCAACATTAGAAAACTCACAACCAACATCAACAATAAAAAATAACTAGACCAATCAAAGAAATACAAAGATAACAATAATAAAGCTAATAAAGCCACTAAAATCCGATAATTACAAATTAACTATTTTCAATTTAAACTATAATGACAATAAGATCATCAATAAACAAATACAAACAAAAACAATCAAACCACATCAACAAAATGTCAATAAATAATACCAAACTCCAAACCCAAATGATGACTATAATTAAAATGAAACAAAACCAAACGAATCAAATTCATTAACAAAAACAAACCACCACAAATAACATGTAAACCATGAAAACCAGTTGACAAATAAAAAATACTACCATAAATACCATCAGACATAGAAAAACTAGCTTCCTTATATTCCATAGCTTGCATCAAAGTAAAATAAAAAGCCAAAACACAAGTTAACAACAAACCATTCAAACAACTCTTATTACTCAACAAACTATAATGAGCCCAAGTTACAGTAACTCCACTACTCAATAAAATAATAGTATTCAACAAAGGAACACCAAAAGGATTAACCAAAATCATACCACTAGGAGACCAAGACTCCCCAAGCTCACTAGAAGGAACCAGAGCAGCATCAAAAAAAGTCCAAAAAATACCAAAAAAAAACATAAACTCTCTAAAAATAAAAACCAAAACCCCAAACTTAAAACCATCCATAACAAAAAAATTATGATAACCCCTTAAACCCTCCATTGAAATATCCTTGCCCCAAACAAAAGAAATCAATAACAAAGAAAACAAACAAAAAATAAATCCCAAAAACATACCATATTTAAAAAAAATAACCAAAGAACTCATCAAGCCGGTTAAATTCAAAAAAACAAGAAAAGGATAACTAGATAAACTCAAAATATGAAAATTATGAAAAACAACATACACTTATTCTTTCAAACCTAAATTGAATATAAAACCTATACTATATATGTTAAAAAACTAAAGTTTTAACAGAAACATACAAATACTTCCAAAACCAAGAATTCAAACCAATAAGAAAAACAATAAAAAAATATATAAAAGTACAAAACATCCTACCAAAAACAAAAGGATCCTCAACCATACAATGCCCCAACCAACTCAAAACCACACCATTAAACAAAAAAACATAAACCAAAAATTTATGAAAACGAACCATAGGAGACACAAAATTATCAAAAAAAGAAAATACAAACCAAACACCAATACTCATCAACAAAGCTAAAACACCTAAAACCTTATTAGGAATAGCCCGCAAAATAGCATAAGCAAACAAAAAATACCACTCGGGAACAATGTGAATAGGACTAGTCATAGGATTAGCCTCAATAAATATCTCAGGATCACTAAGAACAAAAGGAAACAAAAAAACAAACATAAAAAACAACATTCAAACAACAACATTTAACATATCCTTAAATCAATAATAAGGACCAAAAAAATCCTTCTCGACACCACTATGACAAAAAATAACAGAAGTTCTACCAGTTTCATGTAAAAACAACAAATGAACAACAACCATAACCAAAATAATCCAAGGAACTAAAAAATGAACAACGAAAAAAAACTTCAAAGTAGTACCAGCCATAATATAGGCACCTCAAACCCAAACCACAATCTGATGACCTCAAATCGGAATAACCCTTAACAACCTAGTAATAACTACCCCAGCTCAAAAACTCATTTGAGCTCAAACCAGAACATAACCGGTAAAAGCAGACAATATAGTCAAAACAAACATAATCATACCCAACAACCAAGTGCCCTTCAAACGATAACTTTGATAAAATAAACCCTTAAAAAAATGCAGAAACATAAAAACAAAAAAAAAATTAGCATTATTAAAATGAACACTACGAGCTAACCAACCCATCTTAACCTCATACATAATATATTGAACTCTATCAAAAGCCAAACCAGCATCATTACTATAATAACAAGACATATAAAGACCAGTCAACAACTGAACAAACAAAATTATGCCCAACATACTACCAAAATTTCAATTCAAAGTCAAAGCCTTACTAGCAGGCAAGCTCAAAATAAATTGTTTCATAAATAAACCCAAAACACGAAAAATCATCTCCAATCTTCTTAATCACTTCAAAATCAAATTTTAAACATAAACTAAAGAGATAAAAAACTACAAGAAAAAATTCTCTAATAAAACTTTCAAAGTTTTAAAACATAGTTCCCTAACTACTAGAGACAGGTTCCCCTAACTCTACTTTACTACAACTTACTCCCCTGTGGGCAATTGATGGATGATTTGTACCGTTCTCAAATAAACTTCAGTCAACCATAAAAATCAACTTACTGTCTTTTACATTTTCATAAAAATCACAAAACTTCTAATCCACATTCTCAAATATTGTAGGTCAGAACAACCTTTAACATAAACTAAGTAAATATCTGCTCTTACAACAAAAAAATTAACATCACAATCCTCAAGAATAAGATGAGCGATCATACATAAAACAAAAGTTAAAGCAGAAAATGAGGGCTCTCAATTACAGTCCAACCTTCAAAGATAATTTAAAAACCTGCCAATATTATTTCAGTTTAAACAACACTTTACTCCTGCTTATTATCAATTTTAATTACCCAGGTACTAATCTGGTTCATCACCTAAATCTCATAAATTAAGCCAAATAAAAAAAAAATTCCAAATTTCACCCTAGAATCATAACAACAAAAGAATAAAAACTTAATATAAAAACAATTAGAGTTCTAATTTAATCCGTCTAGCCGATTATTCTGGAACAGATAATATACAAACGATAATATACCAAGGTCAAACTACATTGCCTACAAAATGAATCATAACTAGATAACACTATTTTAACTCAACCCAGACTATAATCAAACCTTCAAAACCTTACAACAAAAATTGTCAAGACAAAAAAATCTCTCTTGCGAAAAAAGAACATAATCAAAACCTTATACTACTGTCTCAACAAAGCTTACTCCGTTCCATTGACAAAGAAACATACTAACAATATATACTAAACTTTCTGTATCCAAATCCAATTGCACCAAAAACAAACATTCTTTATAAACTAAAATACAAAAAGCCTAATCTTTTTAGTCCGTAACTAAACATAGTAAAATCTATTTAAACTTCATATTAAAACTCAAAAGAGAACTTCACCTCATCAAAGTGACATAATCAATTTTACTATAATAACAACCTAAAACAAAATACAAACAGTTAAAGGAAATAAAAAATAATAAAAAGACTTATAACTACCATCAATACCACTATAATCCTTCATAGAACTCTGAACAATCCAAAAACTAATAGACAAAGTAGACAAAAACATAAAAAACAACAAAAACAACAAAAAAAAACTATAACCTAACAACAAACTTCCCAAAGAAAAAATCTTAATAAAAAAAGAAACACCAAAAGGAACATTTATAAAAATCATAATAGTTTCTCAACTAACATCAAAAAAATCCTTCTGATAATAACACATAATCAATAAAATCATAATAACAAAATAATAAATAAACAAATACAAAACACTCAATAAAGAGACAAAACTTAACAACAAAACCCAATTAAAAGACTCAGTAGAAGACAAAATAAATAGATTCTTATAACTCTTTACAACAAAAATTTGCAAATAACACAAAACAATACCTAAAAAAATTAACAAAAAAAAATTCAAATCAATCAATACAACCAAAACAAAAAAAAACGGTAATTTCTGAAAAGTCAAAAACCACAACAATCCCCAACCTACCAAACCATTAGTAACAGAAAAAATCCAAAAATGCAAGGGAGAAACACCAATCTTCATTATAACCACCAAAAACTGCAAAAAACTACCACTAAAAACCAAAAAAAACAACCCCAAACTCTCCTGAATTACAAAATAATTAATAACCCCCCTAACATTACCCATTAACTTCATAATCAACAAAAAAACCATAGTCATCAAAACAAAAACTCTCCACCACACAAAAAAATTAGAACTACACAAACACAACAAACCAAAAAATAAAACTAACAACAGTAAAAACAACAAAACAAGTAAACGAGAAAACCCCAAAACAAGTTTAGAAGACCTGTAAAATTTACCAGTTGAACTTATATCTTTTGCGCTTAAAACAAACACATATCTTATGCTATAACAACGGAAAGCGGTAAACCCTTTTCTAGATTAAAAATCTAACACTTTAATATAAGTTAGCACTCCATTACTCCATCATATATAAATAAATCAAACGGGAAAAAACAAAACTCTGAATAACAAAAACCACACACTCAGCAAAAATAGCCAACATAGACAAACAAGAATAATACAAACCAGAACTCAAAGCCAAAGAATTAATGGCCCCCCCCAACATATGACCAGCAGTAATATTAACAAATAAACGAACAGTCAAAGCAATAGGACGAGAAAACTCACTCAAAATCTCAACTCACAAATTACTAAAAGTTTTCAAAAACCCCTCACCAGACTTATGTAAATACAAAACATACTTACTTCTAGAAAAATAATTCAACACAGTAGAAAACCAAGCCACCACAGAAAAAACAAACACAAATTCTAACATACTAAAAGGAACACAAGAATAACTAAAATAACTACCAAAACAAGTCACTAAAATAACCAAATAAAAAAAAGATGAAAAAGAACTACTTTGAGGACACTCTTTCTGGAGAGTCATATAACCACGCAATTCAAACAGAAAACTACCAATCAAAACCCCTAACAATCTATTCTTATACAAAAAAACAAACTGCATCAAAAAAACAAACAACAAAAAATCTAAAAAACTAAAATATCTTATTACAAAAACAAAACAACAGTAAAAAACAAAAAAACCAAAGAAATAGGCAACAACTTAAATCAAAAAAAACCCATCATAAAATCATAACGAAAACGAGGATAAGCTCTACGAATAAACACCAACAATCTAAAAACCAAATAACTTATAAACAAACTAAAATTAAAAAAAATAACAGAACTCAAAACACTAAAAAACAAAAGACTACCATACTCACCCAAAAACAACAAAACAAAAGCCACACTACCAAACTCTACATTATAGCCACTAACCAACTCACTCTCACCCTCAGCAAAATCAAAAGGAGCCCGACCCAGCTCAGCTAAAATCATTATCAAAAAAGGCAAATAAATCCATAATAAACCTAAATAAAAATAAGAATAAAAATAAAACATATTAAAATACATAATAACAACCAATAAATACAAAGAAAAAGCAATCTCATAAGAAACACTCTGACCACTAGCCCGAATAGCACCCAATATACTATACTTAGACTTCCTCACAATACCACTAACCAAAGTAGCATAAACAGCAAAACCAACTAAACACAAAAAGAACATAATACAAAACTCAAAAGTAAAAAAATCAAAAAAATAAGGCAGAACAAACCACTCCAAATACATTACACCAAAAGCAATCCCAGGGACTAACAAAAAAGAAATCTCCGAAGACTTCAAAGAACTCTCCTGCTCCTTCTTCAACAACTTAACCCCATCAAACATAGCCTGCAAAAACCCCATAAAACTACTCTTATTAGGGCCAATACGCTGCTGACTACCACCTAGAAGATGACGCTCATACAAAGTAACAAAAGCAATAGAAGTAACCACAAACACTACAATTAAAACCAAAATTAAAAACAAAACAAGAAACAAGAAACACCTTTCTTTAAATTTACAATTTAAAATTTTACAAAATAAACTAATTTCTTATTAAAAGTACTCCCTTTGATCAACAGTCAAAAATTCTCAATAAACTAACTTTTAACCAAAAACAAAAAATATATAGCAATTTAGTATTTAAACAACCAAAACAAAAATAATTACTAAATACATATAAAACAAAAAAACCGTAAGGTAGGGACCTTACAAGAAAACAAACAAATACTAAAAAAACTTAGACACATAAAACCAAGACCAAAAATAACAAAAACTTGACCTCTAAACAATTATCCAAACCTCTCTTTGTGTATATACTATTACTATTCTTAGAGGAGAATTCCATTTATTTTCCTTATGCTGCGAGTAATATTCTGTTTTTAATACGAATATTATCGCAGATATTTATAAGAAAAATAAATGTAATTTCCAAGAATAGTAATAGTATATACACAATATTATATATATATATATATATATATATGTATATATATATATATGATAATATTCATGTATAAAATACATGAATATTAACTACATGCTGTAAGCATGTATTAATAGAGTAAAAAATAAATAATAAATAAATGGGTTACAAACGACAGAGGGATATATATATATAATATATTATTTAATAATATATTATATAACATATATTACAATATATTTAAATATATTGTAATATATGGGTTATATATACATATTATATGTATATATAAACAGGGCTCTTTAACCATTCAATCTGCAATTAAATATACTAAAATATACTAACAACCCCTTAACAAGCACTATAATAAATCTCACTTTGATAACTATGAGTAAAAACAGACCTACTATAACTCTGCTCTGGTCTTCTATTAACATAATTATCACTAATAACCAAACGATAACTAAAAAAAGACTCTAAAAGAACATAAAAAAAACAAAACAACCCAAAAATTCTAATTATTGAACCATAAGAAGAAATAATATTTCATACAGAATAAATATCAGGATAATCCATATACTTACGAGGATAGCCCTGCAAACCAGCAAAATGTAAAGGAAAAAACGTCAAATTAACACCAACAAACAATAAGAAAAATACAATATTCATATGCATCTTATCATAAGCAAAACCAGTTATAAAACTTCACCACAAAGTAATACCAGTAAAAATACCAAAAACAGCACCCATACTCAACACATAATGAAAATGACTAACCACATAATAAGTATCGTGCAAAATAATATCAAGACTAGAATTAGACAACATAACACCAGTGAGACCACCAATAGTAAACAAAAAAATAAATCCTATAACTCACAACAACAAAGGTTGAAAAACCATCTTAGTACCAAATAAAGTTGCCAGCCACCTAAAAACCTTAACACCAGTGGGAACAGCAATAACCATAGTAGCAGCAGTAAAATATGCCCGAGTATCCAAATCCATACCAACAGTATATATATGATGAGCCCAAACAACACAACCAATCAAAGCAATACTTAAAATAGCATAAACCATACCCAAAGATCCAAAAACCTCCTTCTTACCAGTCAAATATAAACTTCTATGACTAATAATACCAAAAGCGGGTAAAATCAAAATATAAACTTCCGGATGACCAAAAAACCAAAACAAATGTTGATAAATCAAAGGATTCCCCCCACTACTAGGATCAAAAAAAGAAGTATTTAAATTACGATCAGTCAACAACATGGTAATAGCACCCGCCAATACAGGAAGAGACAAAATTAACAAAAAAACAGTAACAAACACAGTTCAAACAAACAAACTCATATGCTCCAAAGAAATAGAACTACTGCGTAGATTCTTAGTAGTAGTCATAAAATTAATACCACCTAAAATAGAACTAATACCAGCACAATGAAGACTAAAAATAGCCAAATCCACTCTCCTACCAGGATGTCCACTAGTTCTCAAAGGAGGATAAACAGTCCAACTAGTACCACAGCCACTATCAACCAAAGTAGAACCCAAAATCAAAATCATAGCAGTAGGTAATAACCAAAAACTCAAATTATTCAAACGCGGAAACCTTATATCCGGAGCACCTAACAGCAAAGGTAACATTCAATTACCAAAACCCCCAATTATAGTGGGCATCACTATAAAAAAAATCATCAAAATAGCATGAGCAGTAATAATAGAATTATACAACTGCCCATCAGACAACAACAAACCAGGTTTAGCTAACTCTAAACGAATAATTAAAGACAAAGAACTACCAACCATACCAGACCAAATACCAAACAAAAAATACAAAGTCCCAATATCCTTATGATTAGAACTCTCTAACCAAACACTCAAACCACTACGATAACTATTAAATTTCAT